TTTTTTCATTTCTTGATTATTTCAATTTTTTATATTTTTTAGTTATTAGTTATAGATTTTAGATTCTATTTAGAAAATAGAAAAGAAAATTCTTTAGATCTAGATAAATTTGATATCTAAATAGAAATCCAATTTCATATATATTATATATGAAAGAAAAAAGAGGAAATTCAAATACAAATATTCGATAGAATATTCAAAAAGAATTTCCAATTGAAATATTCCTTAAAAAAAATGAAGAATTAGATTCTATATTCTATTTTTTTTTTAGAATTTCATATTCATAATAGTAAGAATTCAAAATGGAATTTTTACTATTATGAATATGAAATCAATACAATAAATCAAATATGATCTGAAATTCAATCTTCAATACTATATACTATTAATACTATTATGAATAATTCATTTATTTCCATTATTCGAATAGAAATCAATAGAATATTATTATCTTTTCACTATTTATCTAATTTATCTATTAGGATATAGATAGTTTCGTTACTTGAAATTTAAATTTCAAGTTTTAAAGTATTGTTTTCTAGTTCCACGATTAGAATTATACAATTCTAATGGTAATAAATGACTAAAACTTATAAAAATTTGGATTATAGAATTATACACAATAGGACGAAGAAGGAATATTGGCCGTTCCACTATTTTAAATAGTATTGTCAAAAGTAAAGATTAGGAAAGGCATAGATATATGTGGGATATATCTATCCATATTGAATTGTGGATAAATTAATGATAGAATAGAGGGTGGGCATAAAAATAAAATAGTAGCATACACTTTTTAAATATAGGAATCATTACCTAATGAATTTAACAGTGCCAAGATCAACGAAAGAGGTGGATGGAATTACAACTGGATCCTTGTCTTAAAGTCTCAAAGCAAAGGAAGGGGGATATGGCGAAATTGGTAGACGCTACGGACTTGATTAGATTGAGCCTTGGTATGGAAACCTGCTAAGTGGTAACTTCCAAATTCAGAGAAACCCTGGAACTAAAAATGGGCAATCCTGAGCCAAATCTTTGTTTTGATAAAAAATAAAAAATGAGAATAAAAAGGGATAGGTGCAGAGACTCAATGGAAGTTGTTCTAACGAATGAAATTTACTACGTTAGATTATATACCTAATACGTACGTATACATACTTACATAGCAAGCGATTAATCACATTTCTTTCTTCTTTTTTTATATTACTATTATATCATCTACTATTAGGATATGAGTATTAGTATGAGTATAGGATAAGGATATATAGAGAAACCCTCTATCTTATATTCTTCTTTATATTCTATATAAATTAGAATTATTAACTATGAAAAATTTCAATTATAATTGAAGTTGAAAAAAGAATCAAATTCAAATATTCAGTGATCAAATGAGTCATTCCAGAATTTGATATATTTTTTGAAGATGAATCGGACGAGAATAAAGAGAGAGTCCCATTTTACATGTCAATACCGACAACAATGAAATTTAGAGTAAGAGGAAAATCCGTCGAATTGAAAAATCGTGAGGGTTCAAGTCCCTCTATCCCCAAGAAAAAGCCCATTTTAATTCCTCACTCTTTCTTTACTCTCATCCTATTTTTTTATCAGTTGTTCAGTTCAAACAAAATTCAATATCTTTCTAATTTCATTCACTCTGTTCTTTCACAAAAGAATTCGAATAGAAATCCTCCTCCTATCTTCTTCCAATTCCAATCCAATTTTCTTTGTTTTTCTTTGTATAGATACGATACCTGCACAAATGAACATATATGTTCAAGGAATCTCCCTTATTTAATAATTCATTTAAAAAATCACAGTTCATATCATTATCTTTAAATTTAAAAAGAAAGTTTTCTATCTAAGAAATTAAAGGGGACTAGGTCCAATTTGTTAAGACTTTCTTTTTTAGTTCTTTTCGTTTACATAGATACAAGTACTCTGCTAGGATGATGCAGGGTACTGGTCGGGATAGCTCAGTTGGTAGAGCAGAGGACTGAAAATCCTCGTGTCACCAGTTCAAATCTGGTTCCTGACACATGAATAATTTATTGAATAGATATTCTTTCTTTTCTTTTTCATTTTTTCCTCTCTTTTCCTAATTTTATTATTCCAAAAAGATGTTAAATTTTCCTATATATCAAATCTAATAGCTAAAAATATTCAATCAAAGAGTGGAAGGATAGGGATAAAAAGGGGATGTATTTCAAACACAGTACAAATAAACTCCGATTCTTTTCATTTCATCTCTTTTGTCTTTTCTTTCCTATTTTTTTTTCACTCTTGCTCAAGTTACTTTCCGGGGTCCCCACTAAGTGATGCGCGCGGTACAAAGTTCATGGTGCAGAAATCTTTTGAGCCATCCTATTGTTTCTGCTCATACAAAATGTATAGGATATTTTTCCAATTGGGGAAAAGCAATGAAAGCCTCTTTTTCTTTTTTCTTTTGGCCCACCCACAATACGAATAAAAATAAGTAATGTAAAAATGTTATTTGATTGAAATG